TCTTCCATATGTAAAAAGGGGATAAATAAATCAATCAAATTCCGAGAGGCTTCATGAAGTGCTTCTTTTGGAGTTAAACTTCCATTTGTCCATATTTCGAGAAAAAGTATCTCTTGTTTTTCATTCCCATTCCCATAGGAATGAATACTATGATTCACATTTCGAACAGGCAGGAATACGGCATCTATAGGATAACTACCATCTTGAAAGTTTTGTGGCGTTTTTATAAGATATCCACGATTTTTCTCGATTTGTAATTCAATACACAAATAAATTGGTTCCGTCAAGTTAGCTATATATTGTGTATTATCAACGATTTCTACACAAGGCGGTAGGATGATGTCTTGGGCAGTTACATATCCAGGACCCTTGACACAAATAGACGCGTGACAAGTTCCATATATATTACTTCTCAATACAATTTCTTTCAAATTCATTAAAATTTCATGTAATGATTCTTGAATCCCCCCCACGGTAGAATATTCATGTGGGATTTTCTCAGATTCAAATTTTACACGTGTAATACATGTTCCTTCTATTTCTCCAAGCAAAGCTCTTCGCATCGCAATGCCTATTGTGTCAGCTTGACCTTTCATAAGCGGAGACAAGATAAAGCGTCCATAATAAAGACGTTTATTGTCTGCTTTTGATTCAACACACTTCCACTGTAGTGTCCGAGTAGATACTGTAACTTTCTCTCGAACCATAGTAATATTATTTGATTAGATCATGTAATCGTTTATTTCTCTTGTTTATCTGAAAATGGCTTCAATATTCATTTCTACACACGTCTTTTTTTCGGAGGTCTACAGCCATTATGCGGCATAGGAGTTACATCTCGTACAAAAGTTAATAGGATACCACTTCTACGAATAGCTCGTAATGCTGCGTCTCTTCCGAGACCAGGGCCTTTTATCATGACTTCTGCTCGTTGCATACCTTGATCGATTACTGTACGAATAGCATTTCCTGCTGCGGTTTGAGCAGCAAACGGCGTCCCCCTTCTTGTACCCTTGAATCCAGAAGTACCAGCAGAGGCCCAAGAAACCACCCGACCCCGTATATCTGTAACAGTAACAATGGTGTTATTAAAAGTTGCTTGAACATGAATAACCCCTTTTGGTATTCTACGTTTACTCTTACGTAAACCAATACGTCCATTTCTACGTCTCGGTATAGCTTTTGCCATATTTTATCATCTCATAAATATGCATTAGAGAAATATGGATATATCCATTTCATGCCAAAACAGATTCCTTATTTGTACATTGGTTCTTTTAGGGAGTCTAATTATCCTTGTCTTTGTTTATGTTTCGGGTTGGAACAAATTACTATAATTCGTCCCCGTCTACGGATTAATCGACATTTTTCACAAATTTTACGAACAGAAGCTCTTATTTTCATATTTTTTATTCCTTACCTTAATTATAATGACTTTTTGGAAGAAAAAAGTTTCTTGAAATTTTCCACCTCGAATCGTATTTCCACCAAAGGGATGTTGAAGTGAAAAAAACTACCTAATCTTTCGAATCTTTGTTACGGAGTCGATATATTATACGTCCTCTGGTGGAATCATAACGACTTACTTCAATTTTTACCCTATCTCCCGGCAGTATCCGTATAAAACTACGTCGGATCTTTCCTGAAACATAACCTAGAATCAGATCCTCATTATCCAAACGAACCCGGAACATACCGTTGGGAAGCGATTCAGTAATTAAACCTTCATGAACCCATTTTTGTTCTTTCATTCCTGGTAAATCCCCCTTGAATTATCAACTGATGGAGGAGGAACGGTATTAGACAACTTGCTCTTTTTCTTTTTTTTTTCACAAATAGGAAGTTTCAGACCCAACTTGGATATTAAAAAGATTACCATATATAACACAAAATTTCTCCGCCGATTTTTTCTTCTCGAGCTTCTCGGTCTGTCATTATACCTCGAGAAGTAGAAAGAATTAGAATTCCCATCCCACCTAAAATTCTAGGAATTCGTTTATAGTTAGAATAGATTCGTAAACCGGGTCGACTGATCCGTTTTAAATTTAAAATATTTTTATATGGTCTTTTTCTATTCCTTCTATGTCGTAAGGTTAAAACAAAAAAAGGTTTGTTGTTTTCGCAATGTTTTCTCACGTTTTCGATAAACCCTTCGCGTAAAAGGATTTTAACAATACTTTCGGTAATATTAGTAGATCCTATTCGAACCACTCTTTTTCTATCCATATCGGCATTTCGTATAGAGGTTATTATCTCAGCAATAGTGTCCCTACCCATGATGAACTAAATTTTTTGATGTTTCCAAATTGGATATAATCAACATGTTTTTCTTTTTTTTTTTTACTTATTTGTTTATGAATATGAATTATTAAAGGTATATGCGTAAGACACAATCTACTAACGAATCTTTTTTTTTAATACCCCCTATAAACACATCAAGATCTCATTTTATAATACCTCAGGAGCCAATGAAACTATTTTAGTAAAATTTAATTGTCTCAATTCCCGAGCGATGGCGCCAAAAATTCGAGTTCCTTTTGGATTTCCTTCTTGATCAATAACAACTGCAGCATTGTCGTCATATCGTATTATCATACCGTTTTCACGTTTGAGTTCTTTACAAGTACGTACAATTACAGCTCTGACTACTTCTGATCTTTCTAGAGGCATGTTTGGCACTGCTTCTTTGATCACAGCAACAATAACGTCGCCGATATGAGCATATCGGCGATTGCTAGCTCCTATTATTCGAATACACATCAATTCTCGAGCCCCGCTGTTATCTGCTACGTTTAAATAGGTCTGAGGTTGAATCATATCATTTTTGAATCTTTTCTTTCAATGCAAAGGATGAAGAAAAAAAAGAAATATTGTTTGTCCAAAACAAAAGGGAAACCCGCAATTTTTGTTATCTCCAAGACTCATTTCTCTTGGTTTTACATCTTTAATTCCGAAATAATGAATTGAGTTCGTATAGGCATTTTAGATGCTGCTATTGAAATAGCCCTTCTAGCTATATTTTCTGTTACTCCACTTATTTCATAAAGTATTCGTCCAGGTTTAACAACAGCTACCCAATATTCAGGGGATCCTTTTCCTGAACCCATCCGGGTTTCCGCGGGTCTTTGTGTAACTGGTTTGTCTGGAAAAATGCGTACCCATAATTTTCCGCCACGACGCGCATTTCGTGTCATTGCTCGTCGGCCTGCTTCTATTTGTCTAGATGTGATCCAAGCGGGTTCAAGTGCCTGAAGAGCATATTTACCGAAACAAATATTATTACCTCGATAAGATATTCCTTTCATTCTTCCTCTATGTTGTTTGCGGAATCTGGTTCTTTTGGGGTTATAGTTGATGTTTTTTTTAATTCCACCTCTACTTCAGAACCGTACATGAGATTTTCACCTCATACGGCTCCTCGCGACGAAATAAAAAAGTATTCGAAATCGAAAATATTTAATTGGAATTAAGATTCCATTTAAATTCAGATATACATGTATTTATTGAGTAATAAATACAATCAGTCGATTCTTTAAGATTTCATCGAATTTAACTTATCTAATAGATCAGATTAGTAATTTTTATATCTTGTTGAAATAGATAACTCAACATTTTTCGATTTTATTATAAATTTCCAAAAATTGAAGATACAGATCAAGAAATCGAATTTCAATGATTTGTGCAAACATATCAAAATAATATTTAGTTTTTCTTTTTTAGAAGGCCCTAATCCATTTTTTGTTTTGTAGTTAACAAATTGCCCCAAATTTAGAAATTAAAAAAAGAAAGTTTTCGCGGGCGGATATTTACTCTTTCAATCTCTATTTCCGTTTCAATTGTAGGATTAGCTCGCGTTTTATCAGCTAGATGAATAGAGTTTCGGTACGTTCCGCCATCCCGACCTGTGAATCGTTAAGATTCATTTTGAAATCATCAAAATTTTTATATTCACGGGTTTCATCGTCCCCACCGCTTCTTATTCAATGGTTAGGTCTTAATTCTACAATGGAGCTAATGATGAAATTCAATTTGTTCTTGAGTCAATTTTATCAGTCTTTATTGGCTCGAAGCTCTTTGATTTATAAGAAGATTCATTTAATTATATTATGGATGAATCTGTAGTGATGCTTTATTACACTGTTTTTTGAAGTGGTTTATAGACCTTACATATTGGAATTATATGTCATTAATATTCTTTTTCTGTCTTTCTCTCATATTTCCATTTATCCACACCTTTCTCTATTTTGCTTTACGACTTAGAATCGGGTTCATTTTTTATGCAAAAAATTATCAGTTGCTACAAAGATATGACCCATATATCATATTTTGACTGAGACTTTAGATCCAGATAATGTGAAGTGATGAGTTGGTTATTACTTCTATAGTAATTAGTTCATACTGCGGGGTTGGGTTTAATCCTAACCCTAAAAAACCAACGAGTCACACACTAAGCATAGCAATTATATCAAATAAATGGTAAATCTAATTTTTATTCAACCCTATAAAATAAATAAAATTATTAAGAAATAGACGAGTTTCTTTTTTTTTATTGGATAAGTGGATAGAAGGAAAAGATAAGTAAAGGTTTCTTTTCTCATTCCTCGTCTATAAATATCCAAATTTTAATCCCTAATATCCCATAGATTGTTTGAACTGTATAGCAACAATAATCAATTTTAGCCCGGATAGTTTGTAAGGGAACCCTACCTTCTCTGATCCATTCAACACGTGCAATTTCTTTTCCGTCGATACGCCCTGCAATTTGCACTTGAATTCCTTTTGTATCTGCTTGTTCAGTTAATTCAATAGCTTTTTTCATTGCTTTTCTAAAGGAAACTCTATTCTTTAATTGTCCGGCTATAAATTCTGCAAGAATATTAGGGTTTCCATAAGGTTTTTCAATTCTTGTGATATCAATATTAAGTTTTCGGTTTATGTTTACACAATTTAATTCTTTTTGTAAATTCGTTTGTAATTCTTCAATTCCCCGCGGACGACTT